GCTTACTCTAGACAACTTTGTCTAGTGTTGGTAAGAGGCCATCTTTTAGCCCGGGCTAACTCCGTATTTGAAAATGAGCCAAGTACCTATGCAATGGTCAGCAAAGTAGTAGGGCTAGAGAAGAATGATAACTCCAATTAATGCATTATTAGAGGCCTCGCTCCTACGTGACGTGGCTGAGCCATTTCAACTAAGCTTCCAGGATGCTGCTAGTCCTGTTATGGAAGAGATTTTATTTCTTCATAACCAAATTATGTTTATTTTAATTGTTATTATAACAGTTGTATTGTGGTTAACTGTAAGAGGATTAACAGGCCAAGCTTATCATCGCTATCTTGTAGAAGGAGTCACAATAGAGATTGTTTGGACCATAATTCCAGCAATTATATTAGTGTTTATAGCATTCCCTTCTTTGAAACTACTTTATTTAATGGATGAAATAGTAGAACCAGGTGTGACAGTAAAAGCCATAGGCCATCAATGGTATTGGTCTTATGAGTATTCAGACTATCAAACTACCTTGGGTGAAGATAGTACCTTAGAATTTGATTCTTATATGGTGCCTACGACTGAGCTTGAACCGGGCGATCTTAGACTGTTAGAAGTTGACAATAGAGTGGTTGTTCCTATTGATACTCATGTTAGAGTTCTAGTTACCGGGGCAGATGTGCTTCACGCATTTGCTGTGCCTTCATTAGGTATTAAAATGGACGCTGTACCTGGACGTCTTAATCAAACTGGATTTTTAGTTAAAAGGCCGGGAATATTTTATGGTCAGTGTTCCGAGCTATGTGGCGCTAATCATTCCTTTATGCCTATTGTTATAGAAGCCGTTAGCGTGGATAAATATATCAGCTGGCTATCTTCATTATGTGCTGATCTTTAGGGGATCTTTCAATCGTAAAACAATGCCTCACTTAGATATAACCGCCTATTTAACTCAATATAGCTGGACATTAATAACCTTGTTAGCACTTTATAGTACTATGAGTTTATTTATTTTACCTAAAATTCAGAATAACTTACGTATAAGAAGTATATTACAGGAAGAGGGGGCAGCCCCCAGTAAGGGGCTCGGGGTTAATAAAGCATATGCTATACTACAAGATATACTCCATAGATAGGCCCACCCTGTATATTTCATATGGCTGCTTCTTTCTTCGATCAGTTTAATGTAGTTCGGATAATTGGAGGAATAATTACTAATTCTTCTATTATGATGCTTATCCTATTAAGCGTAGTATTAATAGGAAGTTGTTCGTATAAACTAATACCTACAAGATCACAGTCTACACAAGAGGTTGTATATACCCACTTCTTAGGATTAGTTAGAGATACTACCGCTAATAAGGGGACTCAATATTTTACTCTTATTATAACTTTGTTTACGTTTATTGCTGGATTAAATCTGTTAGGTATATTTCCTTATGTATTCACCCCAACTGCCCACATTGTTATTACTTTCGGATTAAGTTTATCTATTTTAATTGCAGTAACAATATTGGGGATTACACAATTCCGTTGGAACTTTGCTTCAATGATGATGCCTAGTGGAGCTCCTTTAGTATTAGCCCCCGTATTAGTTATAATTGAAACAATTAGCTATATTTCCAGGGCAGTCTCTTTGGGTGTTCGATTAGCTGCTAATTTATCTGCTGGACACCTTTTATTTGCTATATTAGCAAGTTTTGGGTTTGCAATGATTAGTAATGGAATGCTAGTATTAAGCTTAGGCCCAATATTAGTAATGGTTTTTATAACTGTACTAGAGATTGCCGTGGCCTTGATTCAAGCATATGTATTTTGTCTGTTAACTGCCATATACATTAATGATACTCTAAATCTACATTAACCATATCAGGTGGGAGTATTAGTCTCCATGAGTAAGGCTTATCACCCTTATCATTTAGTGGAACCTAGTCCATGGCCTTATATAGGCTCAATTGGGGCATTACTGATTACAGTGGGCTCAGTATTATATTTTCATTATAGTTATACATGGATAATGTATCTAGGTGCAATTACATTAATATTTACAATGATTGTTTGGTGGAGAGATGTTATTAGAGAGGCCACTTTCCAAGGACTTCATACTCAGATAGTAAGAAGAGGATTAAGATATGGTATGATCCTTTTTATTACTTCTGAAGTTTGCTTCTTTTTTGCGTTCTTTTGGGCTTTCTTTCATAGTAGTTTATCGCCCACTATAGAGTTAGGGGCGGTTTGGCCCCCTGTTGGAGTAGAGGTGTTAGACCCATTTTCTGTGCCCCTATTAAATACAGCTATATTACTCAGTTCGGGAGCAACAGTCACATGGGCACATCACGCCATAGTTGGCGGACAGAGACTAGAAGCCATACAAGCACTTACTTGCACAGTAATACTTGGGATTCAATTTACAGCTCTACAAGCTATGGAGTACTACGAAGCGCCTTTTACAATCTCAGACTCCGTATACGGTTCAACCTTTTTTATGGCAACAGGTTTTCATGGGTTTCATGTTATTATAGGAACTATATTTTTGGCTGTATGTTTAACTAGACTAATAGGTTATCACTATACTCGTCATCATCATTTTGGTTTTGAGGCTGCTAGTTGGTATTGGCATTTTGTAGATGTGGTTTGGTTGTTTTTATATGTATGTATTTACGAGTGGGGCTCTTAGCCCGGGCCATGGTTACATAGTGCTTAGCTAAGCTCAGCTTGTAGAGTCAACTAACGGTAAGTTTTCAGGCTCATAATCTGATTATGCAGGTTCAACTCCTGTCTCTACCAGGAGTTAAAAAGATAAGATATATCAACCAGGTAGGTTGGGCATCAGGGAAAGAGGAAAATTATAAGAATCTAGGCAAACATACACGAACTAACCCGATTAGGGGGTATGGAACTATCCCCAATAATAAAATAGCTACTATTAACGGTAATTGCCCATTAAACTCTCGTCTATTAATATCTCTCGAAAATATTAAATATGGAGAAAGTTGCCCAAAACAGATTCTATTATATAAATATAACGAATAAGCAGCAGCTATGACCATACTAGATGAGGTTAGAACTCCTAATGATGTACTAGTAGAAAAAGCAGCTACTAAGGATAAAAATTCTCCTACAAAGTTACAACTAAGGGGAACAGCGATATTAGCTAAAGTTAACACCATAAACACGATAGAAAATAGGGGCATAGTCATAACTACTCCTCTATAATATCTAACTAATCTTGTATGATGTCTTTCATAGAGCAATGTTACTGCTATAAATAAAGCTGGACTAACTACTCCATGAGCTATCATTAAGAAAATAGAAGCTATCAAACCCTCCATCGTATGAGTAAATAAGCCTATTGTTACAATTCCCATATGAGCTACCGAGGAATAAGCTATCAAACGTTTCGCATCTACCTGTCTACAAGTAGTTAAACTCCCATATATTACTGCTATTAATGATAACATTAATATGATTGGTGCTAAATACTCTGTTGCTTCAGGGAAAATAGGCCAAGCGAATCTAATAAATCCATAACCTCCTAATTTTAATAGTATTCCAGCTAGAATCACTGAGCCAGCCAAAGGGGCCTCAACATGCGCAAGAGGTAGCCAGATATGAAAGGGTATCATTGGTATCTTAACTGCTAAACTAAGAAAAAAGCCTATAAATAACCAGATTTGTATTGAAGTGGAAATCTGAATGTTAGTTAAGGATAAGTAGTCAGTTGTGCCCGTTATCCTATAAATAACTGCGATGCTAAGTAACATTAATATTGAGCCAACTAGAGTATAAAAGAAGAAATAATAGGCAGCTTTTATTTTCTCTGCCCGAGCTCCCCATACTCCTATTATTAAGAACATTGGAACTAATATACTCTCAAATAACACATAAAATATTAATATATCTAATGTTGAAAATACTCCAATTAATAGTAATTCAATACCTAGAAGACACATAATAAACTCCTTAACCAGGAACTTGATACTGTTCCAACTTACCAAAACACAAATTGGTGTTAACAAAGTACTTAGTACAATAAAAAATATAGAGATTCCGTCAATAGCAAACAATATAGGAGAACCTTCAAACCAACCTATTGTACTTACCCAATTGAATTCTATTATCTGTTGAAATTGAGCTTCTTGATGAAGGTTAACTAATAATAAAAGAGAAAGAGCGAATGTTATCAGAGACCATTCCAACGCTTGCTGGCGTAGTTTCATACTATTTTCCCTGGGAATTAATGCGATTATTATTATACTTATTAATATAGAGCCCACCATACAAGTTAATATCATATTAATATACTGCTAATGCAGTTTCTAATTCACAATTAGGCACTTAAGTGCGATAGCTGCCCCAACTAATATTATTAATGCATAATTAAACAATAAACCAGATTGTAAGCTGCTTAACTCTTTAGTTCTATCAACTAGAAATCGGGCTATTCCAGTAGGGCCTAAAATCTCTAAAATACCCCTATCTATAGTACGATAAGAGATAGTATGACCAAACTTCCACACTGTGCTTCCAATATAATAATTTGCTATTTGGTTAAACTCCCAGGCATAAAATAAGAATCCGTATATGCTAGGGCGAGTAATATAGTATATAATATAAGGACGAAGTATAAACACTAGTAATATCCCTGTTACAGACATAATAACTGGGGCTAAAGATACTATTGTGGGCACAAGCGGCAAGGGGCGTACACCTGGCGCAAACACCATATTTTGAGCTATGTAACCGACTAAAATACTTCCTACCCCTAATACTAATAGCGGGCCCAATAAGTTCCAATCAGCTTCTTGTAAATGTTGTGCGCTTATACGTGTTAAATTAGGCTTAGACACGAAGCTTAGGTATATTAATCGAAATGAATAAAAAGCGGTTAAGAAGGCTGTAATTGAAGCCAACCAGTAAATCGATATTAAACAATAACTATTATAAGTTAACTCCAATATTAAATCTTTAGAGTAAAATCCAGATAAATAGGGAAAACCAGCCAAAGACAATGAACCAATCAACATTAATATATAAGTTAGGGGTAAGCCTCTTATTATTCCCCCCATCTTCCTAAGATCTTGCTCATCTAGAAGGGCATGAATTATTGAGCCTGCCCCCAAGAATAATAAAGCCTTAAAGAAAGCATGGGTTAGTAGATGATATAAACTACTTATACAGCTATAAGTTCCACAGGCCATTACCATGTATCCTAACTGACTACAAGTAGAATAAGCAATAACCTTTTTTATATCCGATTGGACCAATCCCACTGTGGCAGCAAAGAAAGCAGTTAGGGAGCCAACCAAACCCACAATAATTGTTGCAGTTGGAGAATGATCAAAAAGGGGAGCTGACCTTATAATTAAAAATACTCCGGCTGTTACCATTGTTGCTGCGTGAATCAGGGCTGAAACAGGTGTGGGGCCCTCCATAGCATCTGGCAACCAAGTATGTAGCCCTAATTGGGCAGACTTTCCTATGGCCCCGATAGTTAGTAATATACAGATCCAAGTACACGCCGAAGAGGGATACAAGGTGGAGAATAAACTACAGTAATCTAATACCCCAAATTTTATCCAGATTAATATGATAGCTAACATTAATCCTATATCTCCTATTCTATTAATTAACATTGCCTTAATTGCTGCCTTGTTAGCTTGTATACGTGTAAACCAAAAGTTAATTAATAAATAAGAACATAAACCGACACCTTCCCAACCAATAAATAATTGCACATAATTGTTACTAGTAACTAAAACTAACATAAAAAAGGTAAATAAAGACAGATAACTCATAAACCTAGGTAAATGGGGGTCTTCTCTCATATATAAATGGGGGTCTTCTCTCATATAACTTGTAGAATAGATATGAACTAACCCACTAATTGTGGTCACTACTATTAACATTACAGCTGTTACCGTATCAAATTGTAAGCCAAAATTAGTTATTAGTAAATCAGACTCTATCCATCTTCCTAAATCTATATATACTGTGGGCCCATTAATAAGGATTTCATAACATAATACAAAAGAAAGAAGGCAACTAACGATAACCCACACAGAAGCTAACAAGCCAGCCCCCCTTCTACCTAGATAACGACCCCCTAGTCCGCTTCCGACTGCGCTTAATAAAGGTATTAATATTACTAGAAGATACATGGAAATAAATCTAAAATAATCAAATGTGTTAACTGAAAAAACAAACTAGGACAGACTATAATTGTTAATACGAAATATAAACTTACCCCTATTAATATGGCCTTGCCCAAACCTGTTTCACGTGGAGAATTTAGTATATTTGTTATTACTAAAGGTGTTGATAAAGGTTGATAAAACATAATTTTAACCAATCTAAGGTAATAAACTCCAGCTATTACGGAGCATACTAAAGCTATTAAAGCGCTAAGATAGTAGCCTTGACCAACAGCTGCTAAGATAATAAACCATTTAGTTAAAAACCCAATTAAAGGGGGAATTCCTGCAGTAGACAATAAACCTGCAGCTAGTGCTAATGCTAAGATTGGGTTTAATCTTGAAATACCGCTAAACTCAATAAGCATATCTCTTTTAGGTGATATAATAAGTACTACAGACCAAAGTAATACTTGAGTTAATATATAGGCACCTATATACATTAAACTAGCCTGAATACTTTCTATAGACCCCATAGCTATTCCAAGCAGCACAAACCCTATATGACCTATCCCGCTATAAGCTAATAATCTTTTTATACGAGTTTGATTCAAAGCTCCTATAGCCCCGATAATCAAAGAAATTAATCCGGCCATTAATAATCCGATTTCATTTAGGCCTATTTGTATTATAATAGCTAGTACCCCCAATTTGGGCACGATAGATAATAGCGCAACTACCCAAGTTGGAGCCCCTTCGTATACATCGGGGGCCCACATATGAAATGGAGCTGCAGATACTTTAAATAATAATGAGACAGTAATAAGACACTTACCAGCTAATGCTCCATAAGATATTATACTCATTCGAATAAATTGAAGTTCAAGCTCTCCTGTGGAGCCATAAATTAAGGCACAACCAAACAGAAACAACCCCGAAGATAGTGCCCCTAACACGAAGTATTTTAATCCAGCTTCTGCTGATAACAATGAATTTTTATTATAAGCCACTAAAATAAACATACATAATGTTTGCATTTCTAATGCTAAATATATCGAAATTAAATTTGTTGACCCAATAAGTAATAAATTACCTAAGATCACTAATAAAATCAGTAAAGAACTTGATCGATGCGATGTTCGATGGTCCAGCATACATAGTATGGCTAACCCACTTAGCATCACCAACATCTTAATAGCCTGTGTCCAACATAGCAGATGGGGCTCAGCTAATAACCCAGCAGCACCCATAAGTAGTGTAACACCCAAACATAATATTGCTAATCTTAGAGTCGGGGCCACTAATCCATACGTTAACACTATTAGTATAATAAGCCCTAGTGTTAATTCCATAGGGTGCCAGGGGCTACGCACCCCCATGGCACCTGATTAATCCCTAAACCTTTTGTTCTCCTTCTTTGCAGCAGCCAGAAGTTGATTACGTCGATGGGGCCAATATAGTCGAGCATCGCTGAGACCATTCCTTGCGTACTAGAACTCAGAAAAGTTGGGATTTAACATTGTAGATAGAAACCGAGCTGTGTCACCACGCTCTGAACTCAAATCATGTACGGTTTTCATGGTCGAACAGACCAACCTAAGGTACCTTCTACAGCACCAGGGCACCGCAATTCAACATCGAGGTCGCAAACACTGTCCTCGATAAGAACTCTCCGACAATATTACGCTGTTATCCCTGCGGTAGCTTTTATCCGCTTTCGATATTTATCTGGGTAATTATATCGGGTCATTATCGCCCACATAGGAACCCATTACGTATATATTATATACTATATGGGTAAGTCCTTGTGCCAGCTAGGGGTGTCCCCCTCACTGTCAGGCTAATGAGATTTTAATAATACCATAAGCTCGCCTTCGTTTCTTATTCAAAGGTAGTCGCCCCAACTAAACTGTCCTGCCAACAAAAATTATTAACTTAAAATTAGAATACTTAGTATCGATCATTCTAAATTAACGCTATTGGTATCCAGTAAAGCTCGACAGGGTCTTTTCGTCTTACAATGTTTATGTAGTATCTTCACTACAATTATAATTTCATCGGCTTTCCTCTTGAGACAGTAAGACCCTCGTGGTTCCATTCATACCCGCCAACAATTAATTGGCTATTTATTGTGCTACATTATCACGGTCAGAGTTACCGCGGCCATTCAGTTGGGTTTCGCTTTAGACGTTAGTCCTCAGTTTCACTATACAACCATTGGGCAGAATTCACCCTCTATACTTCAGTAAACCTTTAGCAGAGAGCTATGTTTTTGGTAAACAGTCGAGATCTTATTTGCCGAGTTCCTTAAGAGAAATTATGCCTAGATATAAGTCCCATAAGTAACAATAAAAGGTGCTATGCACTATAATAATTTTCCCGAACAGGTACAAGAATTATAATCCATCGGGCGTAATGCCCTTAGAAGTTGTATAAATATTTTATTTGGGAGTAAATCCTGTACTACTCATGCCTGCATTATCACTTCTGTTTATCTCACGAGGTGTGTACATACAGAACGCTCTACTACCAAGCCAGTTGACGCCTTTTGCGGTTGCCGTATGGCTTCCAGAGTTTCAGTTACGGATTTAGCCGCCTTAATTCTTAGAGTTTCCTAGCTTATTCAGTGAACTTTTACGTTTTCCTGTGCAGATGGCTGTTTCCAAGCCTACTTCCTGTTTGTCTAAGTTGGACTCTCTTTATACACTTAATCTGTATTAGTGACTTTAATTTCTGGTTAGGGCTTACCCCTCTTGACTAGGGGCCTTATCGCCATAGTCTGGCTACACCAGGGATTCAAGCCCCCTGGTTTGGGGGCGAATCAACTCGGAGTGCCTTACTAAGATAAGTTTCGTAGAGAACCAGCTATATCCAAGTTCGACTAGTATTTCACCGCTAACCACAGCTCATCCAAGATTTTTGCCACAATCACTGGTTCGGTCAGCAGCATAGCTAGCTACCTGGCCATGGTTAGATCACTTGGTTTCGGGAGATTTGACTGACGGGTTTTTCCCTTGCTTTCACTACGCCTTCATTCACTACTTAAGCTTGCCAAATCTTATCTTGCAGGCCCATTATGCAAAAGGTAACTTTTAGAACCAATTCTGAGTCTTTCCCTCACGGTACTTTCTCTATAGGTGTCTATCGGGGTTTAGTCTAGATGTCCAATCACCTTAATTATCTGTTTGAGACAATTCCTCCGCTATCGCTCGCCGCTACGTACGGAATCTCAGTTGATGTATTCCCCATAGTTTAGTAAGATGTTTCAATTAACTATTCAATTTACCCTTTTCGGTTAGGACAAACAAGTTCAGAGCCTCTCCCTTGTTATTTCGTGTTTCACGTCCTTACCGACAGACCCTAGACTTTACTTAGTTCCACTGTCTAAAGGCCCATTAAGATAAACCCAATATAATTTATTATGTACTGATGTTCTTTTCCAGCCTAAAATAGATATCTTATTTCTATGGATAGATAAGTGACAACTTGAGCACACTGGCACCAGGTTAGATCTTCGATTCAAATTAAAGGAGTGTCCCCTACCTTGTTTTTTAGGTTTGATATGATGTATAGCCTCCGCTGGAGCTCCACATATTTCACACGAGTCAATAAAAACTTGAGGGTTATATTTAGAAGGACGGAATACTGGCAGAGAACCAGACTTACTTTGGGGCCACAAAGGTGGTGATTTACAATTAATAAGTTTACGATATTTTAAAGCACTACTATAAAACTCTCTGTCATTAATTATGTGCCCCATAACTTCAATGCCATATTGAGGGGGCCCTGGACCAGGTTTCAATTTACGTTCATAAATTATACCTTCTTGCTGAATAACAGATAGATGATAACACCGAACTGGGGAATCAATTAGAGAAACAACTTGATGTAGATGAGTAGTCAGAACGAAACTAGTTCGTGCAGCTGTTAATCTTTCAATTGTTGCCGCTAATATTGCTAGCCCGGAATTGACTTCTGTACCATGGCAAATCTCATCCCCTAATATTAAACTGCTATAATCAGCTAGCTTTAATATAGTTGAAAGATCTCTCATTTCTACTTCAAAAGTACCTTGACCTTTATGAAGATCGTCTCCTCCTAAAATACGAGTAATTAAATAGTGGTAAGGTCTTAACTTAAATAAGTCCGCAGCTACATACATTCCTGCCTGTGCTAAGATTACGTTGACCCCAATTGCTCTAAGTAAAGTAGACTTGCCCGCACCATTTACTGAAAGTAGCAGCATTCCCTTATCCTCTAAACTAATATCATGAGCTACACATTCTTCCTGAGTATTTAACTGTTCTATTAATGGGTGTCGGAGATTAGTAGCATCTATCAAACCCCTAGCTTTTTGTGGGGCCGGATTAGTAGATTTGGCTAATAAGCAAGGTTTAGTATAATTAAATTTAATAGACACGATAGCCCCGCTTAATGCGACATCTAACCTAGAAATTATATTCTCTAGGGGAAAAAATAGCTCCGAATAACTAAAATATAGTCTTTTTAGTTCCCCATTATAGGTTTGTTTAACATAAATATTAACCTGTTCTTCTAATAAGTTTAATTCTACTGATACTTTAATAATAGCGGGACTAGTAATTATCTGGTAATTCCCTCTTTTACCTAGTATAATAATAGATGAGTCAGTTACAGGGGTGTCAGCCAAGTAACGTTCTAACCTGGCCAACTTTTTAGATAAAATAGAAAAGGCATAACCCTCCTTGTTGAAATGATCAGCTTTGATAGAAATTGTATCCTGAAATACTATATTAGAAGTTTGTTCGGCCCACTCTGTAAGTTGGGCCTTTAAAGTTTGTTGTTGTAAGAGGAGGTTAGTTAGATTATCAGTTGGCTGTAATATGTCTTTGATATCTCCCAAAAGGTTATCTACCTGAAAAAATCGATCTATTTCCTCAATTAACAACTCTAATTGGGGCCCGATTGAAGGGGGCAGTTGCAGGTCTAAAGGAAGTAAAGACCTTATTAATTTATTAGCAGACAAATAAGAGCGGTAAATCTGATTCAACTTTTTAGGTGGCAGGGCAGTATCACTCGAGGCACATATTGCCCATTGACGATGTAAAGAGGATAAGTCTTTAATTTGTTTTAACTCGGAGTTATCAAATATTTGCTTATCAAGTAATTGTCTAAATGTAGCAATCTCCTCATAACGAAGATTTAATTCAGAATAATCTGTGATAGGGTTGAGAAGTCTGAATTTGAGTAGCCTTTTACCCATTGCAGTAGAACAGTAATCAACCACATTAAGTACACCCCCCAGTTTACCCTTTTTGGGCAATAGGTCCAGTTGATATTCTGCTCGGTTACATAGTATTAAATTTAAGGGGCTAACAACAGAGTTATAACACTCAGGAAGTTGGAGATTCTTAATAAAATTAGAATTCCGATCTTTAATAAATTTTAATATTCCTAAAAGGCTAATTATATTGACCTGATTGACATCTTCCGTCCAGGTGCTTTGAAATATTTTACTAAGGGTATATTTCTGATAATTTTTGTTAAACCACTCTTTGCTAATGCCCAAATAAATATGAAGCAAAAGCCACTCCCTATTATCACTTTCGTACCTATAAGATAAATAACCGGGGGCTATGTCCCCTGAGGGGGTTAATGTTTCCCCCATAACCTCAATTTCAACATTAGGCTCAGAAGGGAATAAATTCCAACCTATTAATAAACCATATATCTTATTTAGTATCCCTGAATCGGCCCCCAGGTCCGCCCAAATTACTACCTCTTTAATACGATAACTAATTAATAATCGAGCTACTTTGTCTCTATCGTCCCAATAGACAGGAAACATTAAACTATGTCCATTCATGGCTGAAAATAAAGTAATACCTAGTAAGTCATCTTTAAAATAAATTGATATCACATAGGATAACTCCGTGCAGTCTTCTAAATTGCAACCAGGAGAATAAACCTGAGATACTGCGCGTTGTTTCGGCCCTGATTTACCAGTGACTAATTCATCAATGACTACAATAGTTAAACCTTTATCCAGCAAGGTTCTTATATGAGTAGTAAGAGAATAGGTAGGAAACCCCATTTGAAGCAAGGATCTTTTACCGGGTGATATTATTCTCATGTCAAGTAACGAGGCAACCTGTTCAATGGGAGGTGTTACCCCCAATGGCCTACTTCGTATGTAAATTGGTATCGGCGACTCAACTAATAACTCAGCTTGAGAGTATGCTTGTTGTATACTAGGAACATCCGGCTCATGCCAAAGTTCATAGAACTTACCAATCTGTATAAGCTGAATTACTGATAGCCCATACTTAGAATAATTCTCCTCCATTAAGTTAAAATATTGCACAGGTACTTGGCTCATTTTCAAATACGGAGTTAGCCCCTTAATAAATTCAAGGCTCTAACAGCAATTGTACCACGTAAACGGTAATAGTTAACCATAATGGCTAAGCCGATAGCGGACTCAGCAGCTGCGACAGTTAAAATCATAATAGCAAAAATTTGACCCAAAAGCGTATAGAACACACGAGACTCAAAAAGAAGCAAAATAGTAGAGGCCAGTAAAACTAACTCTACACACATTAACATAATAATTAAATTGCTTCTATTAAGAATAATACCTAAGATTCCAATTAATAAGATGACAATCGATAATATTAAATAGGACATGCGCTATAGCTGACTCATAGTATTAAGTAAGTAGGGGGCTAGCCCTCCCACTCTAAGCCACCTTCTACCCACTCATAAACTAACCCTAAAGTTAAAATAAACAAAAATAACATAACAACCCAATAACCAAATAAGGGTAGGCCCTGATAGGTAACAGCCCAGGGAAATAGGAAAGATATTTCAAGATCAAATATCAAGAATAAGATACCAATTAAGAAGAATCTAACGGAGAAGGGATTTCCCGGGTTATCAAAAGGATCAAACCCACACTCATATGCTGACACTTTCTCCTTATCGGGTTGTTTATTTCCTAATAGATAAGATGCCCCTAAAATCAGAATTGATAATGTCCCGCTAACGATAAGTAGTATTAGTATTCCTTTGAACTCCATGTTCCTAAGCGGAGACGTGCTTGGCCAGAAGGCACCTAAAGGTGCTTTCTGCTGATTTGCAGGAAGAGATCTTGCCTACTACGTATTTCTACGTGGGAATCATATAAAGAAGGTGTATTTGGCTGCTTAGCTAATAATATAGCCCCGACCATGGCGACTAGTAGCACCAGACTAGCAACTAACACTAATTCATAATAGGTGGTATAAAGATGACTCCCAATTGCCCCTATGTTAGTACGATATCCTATAACAGGATCGCTGATATATTTAGGGCTATTGGTTAGTAAACTATAAAATAGGAATATTACAGATAATCCTACAGGTAAAAAATGCGAGTGATCCTGATAATCTACCTTATTAGGCTGTTGAATTAACATAATTACGAACAAGAATAAAATAGCAATAGCTCCTACGTACACAATTATAAATATTAAGCCTATATAGTCCAATCCCAAGGATATAAACATAACAGCAGCATTAACAAAGGCGATAACTAACCAGAATACTGAATAAACAGGATTCGGGGTAGATATCACCATAAAACTAGCTCCAACTATTCCTAGGGATATAATGATAAATAAACTATTCATTGAAGTTAGTCTCCAGCAGTCCGGTATCAGAGAATATGTACAGACTGTCGCCAACATGCACACTTACCTGATGCGCCTCGGGGTGAAGCCAAGCCTCTTCAACAGTAGATAGGGCTGGGGAACCTATGAATGCGCCAACAATATCTCCATTCAGCAGGACACGATTACCAACGATAGAGATGTCCGGAAGATTAAGAGGCCGAATACTCAGGACAGCTCCACCCTCTGTAATACATGAGAAACATACCCGGGACTGGGCAGTAAATGGCGCCGGTAGACGCGTAAACCCTAACTACAGATATTTTATAATAAACAAAACGATTATAGGTAGGGTTAAAGATAGCCCAACTTGTCCCACTGTCTTAGTAGAAATTGTCTAAAAGAGGTTTTATAATTTTAGGGGGTTATTAGTAAATAATTTTCTATCCACCCTAACAGGGGAATTAATAATAAAAAGTAACAAAAGTAGAATACGGAAGCAAATTGGCCGACCATAACGTAAGGTTCCTCTACTGGGTTAGCTCCTAACCAGGTTAATAGTATAAAATCAGCTACTAAAAACCAAAATGCTATTTTACCTAAAGGTCTAAATGTTAGGGCTCTTAATTTACTGGTATGAATAAAGGGCAATAATAATAGCACCAAGATACTAGCTCCCATAGCCAAGACCCCTCCAAGCTTGTTGGGTATAGAGCGTAGTATGGCATATGCGAATAAAAAGTACCATTCTGGTTGTATATGAACAGGAGTCACTAAAGGATTAGCTTGAATAAAATTCTCGGGATCACCTAACACATTAGGCAGAAAGTAACTAATTATAACTAAAATAGCGCCAAGTACCATTATCCCAAACAAGTCCTTATAAGTGTAATAAACATGGAAGGTGACTTTATCTATATTAGAACCAATCCCTAAAGGATTATTCGACCCGGCTGTATGTAAGCTAATAATATGTAGTATGGCTAGTCCAACTATAAGAAAAGGAAAAAGATAATGCAAAGAGTAGAAACGATTAAGAGTCGCGTTAGATACACTAAATCCCCCCCAGATCCATTGAACAATTTCTGTGCCTACATAAGGGATAGCAGAACAAAAGTTAGTAATAACTGTGGCCCCCCAAAAGGACATCTGTCCCCAAGGTAATACGTACCCTAAGAAGGCTGTTATCATCATTACTAAGAATAATATAACCCCTAAATTCCAGACTTCCATTTTCATGTAGCTCCCATAATAGAGTCCTCTCCCCATATGTATATACACACAGAGAAAAAATAAGGAGGCCCCATTAGCATGAATGGACTTTAATAAAAACCCATAATTAACGTCTCTTAAAATGTGGGAAATTGAATCAAAAGCTAAACTAACGTCAGAGCAATAATGCATAGCTAAAAATATTCCGGTAATCAACTGAATACCTAAACAAGTCCCTAACAAAGAACCGTAATTCCATAAATAACTTATATTTGTCGGGGCCGGCAGATCAATCAGTATTCCATTCACAATAGATATTAATGGGTGTTGAGTTCTTACTCGTAACATTTTGTTCGGTGATTCCATAGGGTTATTAACCCCCGGGGATTAGGGGGATATCTCCCTGAGTGCTAACAAGGTACTGCATCCAAACCTATCAGCAGACCAGAAACCAGGACGATTAAACCAAGACTGAAAGGTAAATAAGACTTCCATAATAGATACATAAGTTGGTCATATCTCATTCTGGGGAAAGAAGCTCGTACCCACACAAATGTGAAAACTACGGTAGAAAGTTTTCAGGGCTAAGCAGCCCATTCCGAAAATTCCTGTGAAAGGTGCCCAACCACCTAAAAACAACAAACTTATCAAACAGCTCATTAGAATAATATGGCCGTATTCAGCTAAAAAAAAGAGGGCAAACGACATACCAGAATATTCTACATTATATCCAGCTACTAATTCTGATTCTCCCTCGGTAAGATCAAAAGGAGCCCGATTAGTTTCAGCTAATGCCGAAGCAAAGAACATTAAAGCAGCTGGAAATAAGGGTATTATATACCAAATTTCGGCTTGAGCTAAAACAATTTGAGTTATATTAAGAGAACCAGCACATAATATTACTGATATAAGGATAAGCCCTATACACACTTCATAGCTAATCATCTGAGCTGCTGCTCTGATAGCTCCTAAGAACGCATATTTAGAATTACTTCCCCAACCAGACATTAAAATAGCATACACCCCTATGGAACTAACAGCAAATACATATAAAATCCCAACATTAATATCAGCTAGTACGATACCTGGGCTAAAAGGAATAACCCCCCAAGCCAAAAAAGCTAAGGTAAGTGATAGAATCGGGGCTACTATATAAACCGATAGATTGGCGTGATTGGGGATAATCATCTCTTTGGAGAATAACTTTAATCCATCAGCTAACGGCTGTAATAGTCCATAGACACCAACTACATTAGGTCCTTTCCGTGCTTGCATATATCCTAATACCTTTCTTTCTGCTAAAGTTAAATAAGCTATAGCCACTAATAAAGGTATTATTATTGCAAGCGTCTTAAAGATAATAGAAATAACAGTACTTATCATCCCGGTTAAACAAAAAGGGCGGCCAAGTACGTATTAAACGCAGGGCTATGGCCCAAGAACAAGTTCCCTTACTCTTACTATGTTACGACTTACCCATTCTCGAAAAGGAGGGATAACCCTGCCTTTGGCGGGGCGTCTCGTATCCTTAACTTGAAGGGGACGACGGGCGATTTGTGCTAACACTGGGTTAGAATTCACCGGAACGCTCTACTTCCCGATTACTATCAAATTCTACTTAAGATTCCCGTTTCAGAGAATCTCCGCCTCCTAATTTATTGTGTATATTGTACAGGAGAATGTAGCGCGTAATATCCCATTCCATAAAGACCATGACACCTGACTTAATCCATAATAGGGTTAAGGACAACATTTATTGTTATCCTGACGACGGCCATGCAATGCCTGAGCGGCTTCTACCTCTTATAGGTAGTCCGCTTTCAAGGAAAGGTAAGGTGACACGCGGATCATCGTATTAAATTACACGCTCCTCTGACTCAAACAGTGAACAGCCAAGCCTTTTGAGTTTCAATCTTGCGATCATAGTATTCAGGCATACAATAAGGTTATTTGGATTACTCCAATTGTATAAGTTTAGGGCGAGGACTACCAGGGTATCTAATCCTGTTTGCTATCCAAGCTTTCGTATTTCATGAAGACGTACCATGAACGGAGTAAGGAGTCTTCACCTTTGGACTTCCACTTTTGCTCCAAACATTCTACCGCTACCAAGAGGTTTGCCTTACTTTGTCCTCATGCTTCACTACATACTTTAACGCCTAATGCGAAATAAAAACTGGGCCCCTAAGTTTAACCGCGTCTGCTGGCACTTAGTTAGACAGACCTCAGTGTGAAACCCTGTGTCAAGCGTAGACCCATTGCACAAGATTCTCTACTGCTGCCAAAATGTCTTCCCCTTGTTACAGTGAAAGTGTGGCTATACTACGCATCTTCGACCAGGTGGGCCACTATCCCACCTATTCTAATACGTCAACCGAGACGATCTCCATTTTATCCTCACCAGTAGGACCCCATAGTACGGGGCCTTGCATGTATTAGAAGAACACATTGCCTTATAGACTCCCCAAGGTCAAAGGAGTAGTGTGGAAATAATATGTAAATCATCCCCATGACTCAATTTACTCTGATAGACAAACGGTAATTCATTATAAGTATGAAAAGCAGGCGGAGAACTTAAAGACCACTCTAACGAGCCAGGCGCCGTTGACCAACCCTCAAATGGTCTTTCGGCTGCTAATGCTTCAAAGGATAAGTATATAAACCATATAACTCCTATTAGGGCTATTATAGCTCCGCAAGAACTCACTAAGTTCCAATCCTGATAAGCATCAGCAAAATCGGAGTATCTTCTAGGTAATCCAGCTAAGCCCAAGAAATGCTGGGGGAAGAAAGTTAGATTAACTCCGATAAACATAATCCAGAAATGGATTTTACCATATAACTCATTATAGCTAAAACCTGTAATTTTACCGAACCAATAGTAGTATCCTCCAAATATGGCAAATATGGCCCCCATAGATAATACGTAATGGAAGTGAGCTACTACATAATAAGTGTCGTGTAACATTATATCTAATGAACTATTAGCTAGTATAACTCCAGTTAAACCTCCAATGGTAAATAAGAATACAAACCCAATAGCCCACAACATAGGGGTGTCAAGCCGCGGGCTTCCCCCATATATAGTAGCTAGCCAGCTAAATATCTTAATCCCGGTGGGAACAGCAATAATCATGGTGGCTGCAGTAAAGTAGGCACGAGTATCGACATCCATACCAACGGTGAACATATGATGAGCCCAAACAATAAATCCTAATATTCCGATAGAAATCATAGCATAGACCATACCCAAATAACCAAAAATCTGCTGTTTAGCAGAAAATGTGGGGATAATTTGAGATACCATACCAAATCCTGGCAAAATTAATATATAGACTTCAGGATGCCCAAAAAACCAGAATAAGTGCTGGAATAAAATTGGGCCCCCTCCACCCGCAGGATCAAAGAATGTTGTATTAAAATTTCTATCTGTTAATAACATTGTAATTGCACCCGCTAATACTGGGATAGATAATAGTAACAGTATAGTAGTAATTAATACTGACCATACGAACAGAGGTAGTCTATGCATACTCATACCAGGAATTCTCATGTTAATTATAGTAGTTATAAAGTTAATAGAGCTTAAGATGGAAGATACCCCAGCTAGATGTAAACTGAATATGGCCATGTCCACGGCTCCCCCTGAATGGGCCTGAACACTTGCTAATGGGGGATAAATGGTCCAACCTGTACCTGCCCCTTGTTCCACAAACATAGAACCAGTCAATAGTAATAGAGAAGGCGGTAATAACCAAAAACTAATATTGTTTAATCTGGGAAAGGCCATATCGGGTGCACCAATCATAATTGGCACAAACCAATTTCCGAATCCCCCAATCATTTCTGGCATTACCAGGAAGAAAATCATTAATAAAGCATGTGCTGTTACAATCACATTATATAGATGATCATCTCCTAACATACTACCTGGAGCTGACAGTTCTAGCCGTATTAACATACTCGCGGCTGTCCCCGCCATTCCGGAAAAAGCTCCGAATAGTAAATATAAAGTGCCGATATCCTTATGATTAGTAGAAAATAGCCAACGTGTAAGATATTTATTCAT